GCATATTTACAATACAGACGCGGCGATCAGTTGGACCTTTAATTGAGTAACATCTCTTTTTTTTAATTGACCTCCTCCTTAATCTCCAGGAGGTCAAATTCAGGTTGCAGTTCAAGTTAGTGAAGTTATTTTATTGTGATTCAACATTAAAAGAACAGAATCACGCTCTGTAGGATTTGAACCTACGACATCGGGTTTTGGAGACCCGCGTTCTACCGAACTGAACTAAGAGCGCTTTATTATGATGGGAGATACGGATGTCAAGAAAAGGATTCTTTTTGTACCCCCAATACATCTTGTATGTATAGTATCATAAACTTGTATGTATAGTATCATAAAATGGTAGATTGTGTCCAATTTTAATCGATCTCAATTGACCCCTCGTTACTGTCCATAGGAGAAGTGATAAGTAGGGATGACAGGATTTGAACCCGTGACATTTTGTACCCAAAACAAACGCGCTACCAAGCTGCGCTACATCCCTTTCATTTGTTGTACAGTGCCATTGTAGGGAATCCATGTTTTGTTTTCCACATCACAATTTCCTCTATCTAAATAGAATTTTTTTTGCCATTTCTTCTTTTTGGTTTTTTGGTTTCATTCTCATAAAGAATTATATACATACCTAACGTATAAACGTATAAAGGAATGGGTATTTATTCAGTAGTGTTCAGGAAGGAGGGTTCATCTTTTTCTGTTTTAGGGACAGGTAGATTTCATCTACCGGATCGTTGTATATATCCATTTTGATTAGAGATTCCCCGTACAAATGATCTTTAACTACATATGCATCTGATCATATATGTATTACAATATACAATAAAGTCAATAAAGTTAAAGAAAAAGAAGGAGGATTTTCAATGCGAGATATAAAAACATATCTCTCCACGGCACCTGTGCTAACTACTCTATGGTTCGGGTCTTTGGCGGGTCTATTGATAGAAATCAATCGTTTATTCCCAGATGCGTTGACATTCCCCTTTTTTTCATTCTAGTTATTGACATGGGAAGGGATCAAGAAGATTAGAGATACAATAAATTCTCTGTGACTAACCCCCCCCCTTTTTTTCAGTTCTTTAGGATAGGAAAGAAAGAGTAAAGAATAAAAGTGGATTGAATCTCATCGAAACTCGGGTTCGGGTTAATATAGGGAGAACAGAAATGGAAATGTGGGTCGAGGGCAGGCTGTTCAAGATCATACAAGATACTAAATGAAATACTGGGGTTGGGAATAATTGATAGTTAGAAATATTTGTATTACTTAATAATTTGATTACTCTATTGATTGCAACGAAATCTTTCATAATTGAATTGGATTTCGAGTTAGCAACTTCTCATCTATTTATTTTTCATTCCTTTCTTCTTCGCTTCGGTTCGAATCGAAAATAGAAGAATTGAGTGAATTCAAAATCCAAAGGAGGTTCATGGCTAAGGGTAAAGATGTCAGAGTAGTAGTTATTTTGGAATGTACCAGTTGTGTCCGAAATGGTTTGAATAAAGAATCGCGGGGCATTTCCAGATATATTACTCAAAAGAATCGACACAATACACCTAGTCAATTGGACTTGAAAAAATTCTGCCCTTATTGTTACAAACATATGATTCATGGGGAGATAAAGAAATAAATCGAACGGAACACGTGTGCCACTCTTCCAAGGAAGAGGAAGAAATTACATATACATATATAATATATACAAATCCAGTCCTATTTTGGTCGGATCCGAAATGAATGAAGAAATAGGATTTTAGAAATAAGAAATAAACCATGGATAAATCCAAGCGGCCCTTTCATAAATCCAAGCGATCTTTTCATAGGCGTTTGCCCCCAATTGGATCGGGGGATCGAATTGATTATAGAAACATGAGTTTAATTAATCAATTTATTAGTGAACAAGGAAAAATATTATCTAGACGAGTGAATAGATTAACCTTGAAACAACAACGATTAATTACTATTGCTATAAAACAAGCTCGTATTTTATCTTCGTTACCTTTTCTTAATAATGAGAAACAGTTTGAGAGAACCGGGTCGATCCCTAGAACTACTGGTCCTAGAACCAGAAATAAATAAGCCTATTCCTCAATCGAATCAAAACTCTAATTCGAACTCAGATTGAAGTTTTGTTCGAAAAAGCCGAGAGATTGTCGCGCCGTAATGTAATAATAAAAAAAAGAATGGGGGAAGAATAAATCTTTTTTTTATTGAAACGTGTTCGTTCATTCCTACTACTTATCTTATCATACGAATTTCTACTATACCCTCCCGGAGTTCATTCTCCGGGGAACTCCGTTTAAAGTATTCCAGTGAATTCCTTCCAATCTCCTTATTTGATGATCGCATTGGAAATCGTGTCAAGACAATTCCTATTTGATATGGCTATTTGTGCAGGTATTTTACGATTAAGAAGCAACTGCCTCTTGTACAGATCAAGTATTAATCGACTATAACTATGGGATCCCCTATTCTCACGAGTTACTGCATTTATCCGAGTGATCCACAAACGACGAAAACTTCTCTTTCGCCTGCCTCTATCCCGATGAGTGGAAACCAAAGCTCTCATTTTCTGTTGAGTAGTAGTTCGAGTAAGTCTTGAATGAGCCCCTCGAAAGGTTGCTGCAAATAAACGAATTTTTGTTCTACGTCTCCGAGCTATATATCTTCGTCTAACTCTGGTCATTGAATCAAAAGAAACTTTGATGAATAACTAATTGATTTCTTTTCTTTCAGTCATTCTTTTCCCCTCTCCTGGTTTATTAATAACAAAACGGATTCTTCCGATGTATAAAATGAAAATACAAATTCCAATGGCTTTTGCTACTATAACCTTCCCAACCACGATTTTTTTATTTCTTCCAGGCATTTCACCTCAAAAAAAAAAAGAAATTGTACCGATATTAGGTATAAAATAAATCGTAAATGGACAAATAGTGGCTTCCATCGTTTCTATGGTTACTTCTTAAACGGCGAGGTCCTCTCTATACACCGGAGCCCCTTTCCTCATTTAATCAATGTTATTGGTAACTTGTACAGTTCACGCTCTTTGGCTCTACCGATGAATTATCGAGTAATAGGTCTTTTTTCAATGGGATCTATCCATACAGTGACGGCATTTAATTATGAAGGTTGAATAGGTAGCTGACCCTGTTAGTCCGTTCTTGCAAGAGTAGGAGCATAATCTTTCTGCTTCTTAAATATCATTCCCCCGCTTAATGGATAACCATTTGCTACCAATGGGAATTGCTTTTCATCTCAAATCGAGGTGATTGGATTTGCACCAATGGAAACCATAAATTCCATACAAATAGAGGTATACGAGAGGTCTTTATTTTTCGATAGTGAATGGAGTTCTTCCATTCTATTCATTGGTACGAGTCATTGATACTGTAAAAATCGTCTCATTTGTTCTAGCTCATGATCCGAACGAGTCGCACATACACCCTAGTACATGTTCCTCGACGCTGAGGACATCCTCGAAGAGCGGGGGATTTCGTGACATTTCTGATTGGCTGTCTTGTGTTTCTAATAAGTTGTTTAATAGTTGGCATGCTGAATCATATACAGAATGGGCTGGTTTAGATCGATCCTAACCGGATGATTATGAATTACTTCCATTTCATATTTTACCCAGGTAAGAAGATAAAAGATCAAATAAGGGTTCATTCAAATTATGATTCGAAATGGAATCAAAGATTTATGCGAAATCCCCGGTATTTTCGATCGCTACAAGATCAACAATGCCATAATCTTGGGCTTCTGTTGCTGACATAAAAACATCCCTTTCCATGTCTTCGGATACAACCCATAAAGGATTGCCCGTTCTTTGTACATAAACCCTTGTGAGGGTTTCGCGGAGTTTCAGTAGTTCTTCCGCTTCCAGGATAAACTCTCCCGTGGGTGCCTCATAAAAAGAACTAGCAGGTTGATGGATCATAACCCTGATGATATAACATAATGAACGATTCCTCTATCTCGCATGATTGGGCGAAGGGAAGGGATAAAGAATAACAAGCAGGGAGAAAAAGATAGAATTGAACAACCGTACAGGCATCTTTTGTGCATACGGCTCTGTAATGGAATTTTTTTTCTCTTTTTTCATCGAAGAAAGAGACAAGTCGAATCTATCAGACCCAGATCGTTGAATGATCCATTTACCATCCTTCCTTTCGGAGTAATCAAAAAATACTATGATGGTTCCGTTGCTTTATATATTTATCTCGTCTGTGATTCAGCAATCCCAAAGTTTCTTTCTGATCCGATCAAATAAAAATAAGTAAAAAATGATCTTTTTTTTTATTTTCACACTCTTTCATAACATAAATATTGGAAAGAGACTTCTGATGTGGAAGCAAAAAGGTTTGTGACGCTGAAATGGACCCCGATACATAAGATCAAGTCGGAAATAACCTTTCTTTCATACTACTATCTCGATACATAATCTCGTATTATGAAAAAAGAATAATAGTTTGCTCATATCGAACTTGAAATGCCATGCTATTATTACTTAATATTATTATTATTTTATTCATATTCCATATGACGAAGGCATAGTCTTTTTTTCTCTCAAATAAAAAAACTCATTGGCGCCAAGCGTGAGGGAATGCTAGACGTTTGGTAATTTCTCCTCCAACCAGGATGAAAGATCCCATTGAAGCGGCTAATCCCATGCATATTGTATGTACATCTGGTGGCACAAATTGCATAGTATCATAAATAGCTATTCCTGGGATTACCCATCCGCCGGGAGAATTTATAAACAAATACAGATCCCTGGTATCATCCTCTATACTGAGATATACCATGAGACCAACAAGTTGATTCGAGATCTCGCTATCAACTTCTTGGCCTAAAAAAAGTAATCTTTCTCGATGAAGTCGGTTGATTAGGACAAAATTCTATTCCTTAGGAACCGTACACGCACCTTTGGGTGCATACGGTTCAAAAAATCAAAATTGAGAAAAAAAAAAAAAAAAGAAATTGTCGATTCCAGCCCTATTTCTTTTTTCGTAGCGGGCTTTTTCTTCCATTTTTTAAGAAACATGAGTTTTGACTTGCTTCCCTATAAAATAAAAAAAGAATTCACTGAACTTATCGAGCTAACCCCTCATTGATGTATTGTTTCATCGAGATCTAAATCACGATGTAATTTTCTTGTTCCCGAATGGGCCTCTTCCACTCTTTTAGGTTTATGCTCTACTCCGGGTAAAGATCTGCCCGAATTCGATTTGCACATATAGGACAAATGATCCCAGTACCGCTTCTTTTTGCTATGACTTCTTTTTTTTTTTTTTTTCAATTTGTTTCATTTTCATGCCTTCCACAAAATATTCGATGTATTCATCATATTATTCCATTAATTGGCAATTTGAGATCACTCATATGGTATAAAGGAATCATTTCTGATAGGGTGGTAATCATACATGGATTACCTTGGTATTTTCTGAACGGAGCCTGTATACTTCATTTTATTGGTCCAAGCCAACCATAAATTCTTTTAATTGAGAATATTGATCCTCCAACCAAATAAATTGATCTAATTGCACTTCACGCTTCGAATTATTGATGGTTCAATCAATCTTTCTTGGGCGAAACAGAGGATATCTCGATCGGGGGAGAGAACGGGGAAATCCCATATGACCCAATATGTCTGACAAGTCACACTATACGTCAACCCAAACTGCATCTTCCTCTCCAGGACTCCGAAAAGGTACTTTTGGAACACCAATGGGCATTAAATGAAAGAAAAATTAAGTATTCTTTTTCACTTTGATGTGGAAACGTAACAAACAATGGTTTATTGTCTTCATAATATTGTCGTTTATCGTATTTTATCGATAGATTGGAAGATTCATAGAGGAAGACGGAATAAAGGAAAATTCTTACGAACGGATCGTTCGAATGAGAAACAAGTATCTATACATTCGCTCACAAAAAATAGGATTAATCCCCCCATTGCGTATTGGTACTTATTGGGTATAGAATAGATCTGCTTCTCTTTGTTCCTACGAACAGAATTGTTCAATTATTACTAACGGAACAGAATAAATATTAACCCTTGTTTCGAGATAATCCAATGAAAAGGTGAGGTCCATAGCATAGTTATTTCCAATGTGATAAAGTTACATAGTATCTATTTTTTCTTTGAGAAAGGGGTATTTCCATGGGTTTGCCTTGGTATCGTGTTCATACCGTCGTATTGAATGATCCCGGTCGGCTGCTTTCTGTCCATATAATGCATACAGCTCTAGTTTCCGGTTGGGCCGGTTCGATGGCTCTATACGAATTAGCAGTTTTTGATCCTTCTGACCCCGTTCTTGATCCAATGTGGAGACAGGGTATGTTCGTTATACCCTTCATGACTCGTTTAGGAATAAACAATTCATGGGGCGGTTGGAGTATTACAGGAGGAACTATAACGAATCCGGGTATTTGGAGTTACGAAGGTGTGGCCGGGGCACATATTGTGTTTTCTGGCTTGTGCTTCTTAGCAGCTATCTGGCATTGGGTGTATTGGGACCTAGAAATATTCTGTGATGAACGTACGGGAAAACCCTCTTTGGATTTGCCCAAGATTTTTGGAATTCATTTATTTCTCTCAGGGGTGGCTTGCTTTGGGTTTGGCGCATTTCATGTAACAGGCTTGTATGGTCCTGGAATATGGGTATCCGATCCTTATGGCCTAACCGGAAAAGTACAATCTGTAAATCCAGCGTGGGGTGCGGAAGGTTTTGATCCCTTTGTTCCGGGAGGAATAGCCTCTCATCATATTGCAGCAGGTACATTGGGTATATTAGCAGGTCTATTCCATCTTAGTGTCCGCCCACCCCAACGTCTATACAAAGGATTACGTATGGGCAATATTGAAACTGTCCTTTCCAGTAGTATCGCTGCTGTCTTTTTTGCAGCTTTCGTTGTTGCTGGAACTATGTGGTATGGTTCAGCAACTACCCCGATCGAATTATTTGGTCCCACTCGTTATCAGTGGGATCAGGGATACTTCCAGCAAGAAATATATCGAAGAGTTGGCGCCAGTCTAGCCGAAAATCTGAGTTTATCGGAAGCTTGGTCTAAAATTCCCGAAAAATTAGCTTTTTATGATTACATCGGTAATAATCCGGCGAAAGGTGGATTATTCCGGGCAGGCTCAATGGACAACGGGGATGGGATAGCTGTTGGATGGTTAGGACACCCTATCTTTAGAGATAAAGAAGGGCATGAACTTTTTGTACGCCGTATGCCTACTTTTTTTGAAACATTTCCAGTAGTTTTGGTGGACGGAGACGGAATTGTGAGAGCCGATGTTCCTTTTAGAAGGGCAGAATCGAAGTATAGTGTCGAACAAGTGGGTGTAACTGTTGAGTTCTATGGTGGCGAACTCAATGGAGTCAGCTATAGCGATCCTGCTACTGTGAAAAAATATGCTAGACGTGCCCAATTGGGTGAAATTTTTGAATTAGATCGTGCTACTTTGAAATCCGATGGTGTTTTTCGGAGCAGTCCAAGGGGTTGGTTCACTTTTGGGCATGCTACGTTTGCTTTGCTCTTCTTTTTCGGACACATTTGGCATGGCGCTCGAACCTTGTTCAGAGATGTTTTTGCTGGGATTGACCCAGATTTGGATGCTCAAGTGGAATTTGGAGCATTCCAAAAACTTGGAGATCCAACTACAAGGAGACAGGTAGTCTGATACAACATTGCTCCGGTATCTTTCGCCTCTATATTTTATTTTTTTTGATTTGACATAAGGTACCGTAGAAATATTGATTTGAATCATCGCCTTTCTTTGCTCTTGTCCTTTCTTTATCTGGGAAATAATCCTAAATGAACAGGTGTGGAAGCTATAATTGTAAACAACGATCGAATCTATGGAAGCATTGGTTTATACATTCCTCTTAGTCTCGACTTTAGGGATAATCTTTTTCGCTATATTTTTTCGAGAACCGCCTAAGGTCCCGACTAAAAAGATGAAATGATTTTTCATTATCTTAATTGAAGTAATGAGTCCCCCATATGGGGGACTCATTACTTCAATTAGTCTCCGTGTTCCTCGAATGGATCTCTTAGTTGTTGAGAGGGTTGCCCAAAAGCGGTATATAAGGCGTACCCTGTAAAGCTTACAAGTGAACCAGATATGGAGATGGCGACTAAGGTTGCTGTTTCCATTATTAGAGAATTTCAAGACCACGATGGATCTATGCTACGATAAGATCGTTTATTTACAACGGAATAGTATACAAAGTCAACAGATCTCAACCAATGCAATAGTATTTATGGCTACACAAACCGTTGAGGGTAGTGCTAGATCTGGGCCAAGACGAACTATTACAGGGGATTTATTGAAACCATTGAATTCAGAATATGGTAAAGTGGCTCCTGGATGGGGAACCACCCCATTTATGGGTGTCGCGATGGCTCTATTTGCGATATTCCTATCTATTATTTTAGAGATTTATAATTCTTCCGTTTTACTGGATGGAATTTCAATGAATTAGGTCCATAAGAACCAGAAGCCCTAGCTTTTCAATCAAAAATGAATCACTTAGGACTCAGATTTATAGTCCATTCTGGTAGTTTGACCGTGGAATTCCGTTGTTTCGGTATTTCCGGAATATGAGTGTGCGACTTGTTATAATTGATCCTATTGATAGTACAGAGAATGGGTCTGTCATCTCTACAGAGATGGTTCTGCCTCGTCGGATATTCATCCTAGTATCTGGAGCACGGAATATATGGAATAGATCAAGAAATATTTGAACTATGATTCATACCTACTATTCAGACCTCGTGACTGGACTTCAAAAAATTTTCAAACAAAGAGGTATTTGATAAATTGAACGATTTTTCTTCCTTTAGAATCATGCTTATTTTGACCGAAGGACAAATCTTTCCCTGGATTTTTAGTCATTACATCTATGAATAAGTGATGATCAAATAGTTCTTACTCATAGAACCCTTGGTCTTAGTTTTTGGGTTTTATTGAATCATCGTGGTTCTAGTATGAATCTGAGGTTTCAATCGATTCATAGGGTCTCAACAAGAGAATTCCTATCAAAAAAAAATAGTAAACAATAGTCAATCTGCATTACGCACAAACAAAAACAACAAATCAAATAACAAATAAATAGGGGAATAGAAGATTCAAGAGGCCTGTAACGATCAACATAAAGACAGATGAGCTAACTTGATATTTTGGCATTCTCATCAGAACAAAGAAGAGAGTTCGGATTTTGGTTCCTTCGTATGCTTCAGAGACGATTGAATCAAGTGGATAAATAAGAAATTTCAAATTTTCTATTACATATCCATTGTAATCAGTATTTGGGTGTTTCTGCTTGAGCCGTACGAGATGAAATTCTCATATACGGTTCTCAGAGGGGGAGTCCCCTTGGTTTACCTATCTCAATAAAGTATATGATTGGTTCGAGGAGCGTCTCGAGATTCAGGCGATTGCAGATGATATAACTAGTAAATATGTTCCTCCTCATGTCAATATATTTTATTGTCTAGGAGGGATCACACTTACTTGTTTTTTAGTACAAGTAGCTACGGGTTTTGCTATGACTTTTTACTATCGTCCGACCGTTACGGAGGCTTTTGCCTCTGTTCAATACATAATGACTGAAGCCAACTTTGGTTGGTTAATCCGATCAGTTCATCGATGGTCAGCAAGTATGATGGTCCTAATGATGATCCTACACGTATTTCGTGTGTATCTCACGGGCGGATTTAAAAAACCTCGCGAATTGACTTGGGTTACGGGTGTGGTTCTGGCTGTATTGACTGCATCGTTTGGTGTAACTGGTTATTCCTTACCCCGGGACCAAATCGGTTATTGGGCAGTAAAAATCGTGACAGGCGTACCTGAAGCTATTCCCGTAATAGGATCACCTTTAGTAGAGTTATTGCGTGGAAGTGCTAGTGTGGGTCAATCTACTTTGACCCGTTTTTATAGTTTACACACTTTTGTATTACCTCTTCTTACTGCCGTATTTATGTTAATGC